TATTTAAGTTATTTTATTTTGGTTAAAGTTTTTATTATTATTTTATTTTACATGTAAATTTTAGTGAGAATTAATTTAATTTTTAAAAAATTAAATTTATTTATTTATTCGCAGTAATTAATATTAATTTAAAAAGAAATTTTGTTTTAGTAATAATTTATAGTATTGGTAAAATTTGTGCCAGCTACCGCGGTTATACAAATAATACAAGTAAAAATTTTTAGTATTAGTTAAATTAAATAATAAAAATAATATAAATATAAATTTATTAGGTAAAATTATTAAATTTATTTATTTATTATAATAATAAATAATTTAAGCTATAAACTTTTTGTAATAAACTAGGATTAGATACCCTATTATTAAAAATAAATATATAATATATTAAAGTAGTATTAGTTATATTCTTAAAATTTAAAAAATTTGGCGGTATTTTAGTCTATTTAGAGGAATCTGTCCTATAATTGATAATCCACATTGAACCTTACTTAAATTTGTTTAATTTGTATATCGCCGTCATCAGAATATATTAATAGATAAAATTTTCTTAATATTTAATTAAATAAAATGTCAGGTCAAGGTGCAGTTTATATTTAAGTAGAGATGGATTACAATAAATTTATTTAAATGGATAAATTTTTGAAATAAAATTTTAAAAGTGGATTTAATAGTAATATAAAATAGATTATTTATATGATTTTAGCTCTAAAATATGTACATATCGCCCATCGTTCTTATTTTTAAAATAAGATAAGTTGTAACATAGTAGATGTACTGGAAAGTGTATCTAGAAAGACAATTTAAAGCTTAATTAGTAAAGTATTTCATTTACATTGAAAAGAAATTTGTGCAATTCAATTTAAATTGATTAGATTTTATTTATTAATATTATTTATTTATTTTATTTATTTAATAAAAATAATTTTATAAATATATTTTTTAGTATTTTTTAAATAAAAAATAATTTTAATTATAGTTTATTTGTATTGTAAAAGAATATTGAAATAATTTGAAAAATTATTATTATAAAAGAAAATTTAATTTATTGTACCTTGTGTATCAGGGTTTATTAATTAATTAATTATTATATTAATTATTCTCGAATTTTAAAGATTTAATTATATATAAAAGTTATTGTGGAATAACTATTTTAAATATATAATTTGAAATGAAATGTTAATCGTTTTGAAATATATCTAGTTTTTTAAGAAATAAATTTAATTTAGATTTATAAATTAAAAATTTTATTTTTATAATATTTTTATTTTATAATATTAATATTTTTAGGGATTAGCTTAAAAATAAAGATTTAAATTTTAAATAATAATATAAATAAATGTAGGCTTAAAAATAGTTATTATTAATAAATTTGTTATAATTTATTTTGAAAATTTTATTATTTATTTTAAAATTAAATTATCTATTAAAATATAAATTTTAATAATAAAAATTTATTAATTATGATAAAATTAGTATATTAATTTATATAAATTTTTATTATTGTAAGGTTTAAATAAGGAATTCGGCAAATTATATATTCACCTGTTTATCAAAAACATGTCTTTTTGAATTTAATTTAAAGTCTAACCTGCCCACTGATAAATTTAAAGGGCCGCAGTATTTTGACTGTGCGAAGGTAGCATAATCAATAGTCTTTTAATTGAAGGCTTGTATGAATGGTTGAATGAAATATATACTGTCTTTTTTAAAATTATATAGAATTTTATTTTTTAATTAAAAAGTTAAAATATAATTAAAGGACGAGAAGACCCTATAGATCTTTATTTTTTTTTATTATAAATTAAAAAGAATAGTTATATTTATATTTTAATAAAAAATTTTACTGGGGTGGTATTAAAATTTAATTAACTTTTATTATTTATTTTACATAAATTTATGAATTATTGATCCAATTTTATTGATTAAAAAATTAAGTTACCTTAGGGATAACAGCGTAATTTTTTTTTAGAGTTCATATCGACAAAAAAGATTGCGACCTCGATGTTGGATTAAGAATTATTTTTAGGTGTAGAAGTTTAAAATTTAGGTCTGTTCGACCTTTAATTTCTTACATGATCTGAGTTCAAACCGGCGTAAGCCAGGTTGGTTTCTATCCTTAATTTAAATATTATATTATAGTACGAAAGGACCTAATATAAAAAATATAAATTTTAATATGAAGAATATTATTAATATTTATTAAAACTATTTTGGCAGATTAGTGCAATAAATTTAGAATTTATTTATATAATTTAATTAATTATAAATAGTATTGTTTTTTTTTGATTATTTATTATCATTAATTGGAAGATTATTATTAGTAATTTGTGTAATAGTTGGGGTTGCTTTTTTAACATTATTAGAACGTAAAGTTCTTGGATATATTCAAATTCGTAAAGGTCCTAATAAAGTAGGATTTATAGGGTTATTACAGCCTTTTAGAGATGCTGTAAAATTATTTACTAAAGAACAAACTTATCCTTTATTATCTAATTATATTTTTTATTATTTTTCACCAGTTTTTTCTTTATTTTTATCACTTTTAATTTGAATAAGAATACCTTATTTAATTAAGTTATATTCATTTAATTTAGGAGTATTATTTTTTTTATGTATTACTAGTTTAGGGGTTTATACTATTATAGTTGCAGGGTGATCATCTAATTCAAATTATGCTTTGTTAGGGGGTTTACGGGCTGTTGCTCAAACAATTTCTTATGAAGTTAGATTAGTTTTAATTTTATTAAGTTTTATTTTTTTAATTGGAAATTATAATTTTTTAAATTTTTATATATTTCAGAAGTATGTATGATTTATTTTATTTTGTTTACCTCTTTCTTTAGTTTGATTTGCTTCGTGTTTAGCTGAAACTAATCGTACTCCTTTTGATTTTGCAGAAGGAGAATCAGAATTAGTTTCTGGGTTTAATGTTGAATATAGAAGTGGGGGATTTGCTTTAATTTTTTTAGCTGAATATTCAAGAATTTTATTTATAAGAATATTATTTAGAGTAATTTTTTTAGGAAGTGATATTTATAGAATATTTTTTTTTTTAAAATTAACATTAATTTCTTTTTTATTTATTTGAATTCGTGGTACTTTACCTCGATTTCGTTATGATAAATTAATATATTTAGCTTGAAAAAGATTTTTACCTATATCTTTAAATTATTTATTTTTTTTTATTGGATTTAAAATTTTTTTATTATCTTTATTATTTTAATGAATATTTTTTAGTATTTAAATTAATAGAAGATTATACTTCTTTCTTATGTTTTCAAGACATATACTATAAAAGCTTATTAATTAATTATTTTAATAAATTATCTCAATATTTTGTTAATAAAGGATTAATTAAAAAGTAAGAAAAATATAAAATTGTTAAAATTTGTCCTGTTAAAATATAAGGGTCTTCTACAGGGCGTGCTCCAATTCAAGTTAATAATGAAGCTACAATAACTATATTTCAAAATAAAATTTGATTTAAAGGATAAAATTGTAATCCTTGAAATTTACTTATATGAGTAAATGGAACAATTATTAAAATAGCAATTGAAAGAACTAGTGCAATTACTCCTCCTAGTTTATTTGGAATTGATCGTAGAATTGCATAAGCAAATAAAAAATATCATTCTGGTTGAATGTGTACTGGTGTTACTAATGGATTAGCAGGAATAAAATTTTCTGGATCTATTAGTAAATAATTAAATTTTCAAATAAAACCAATTAAAATTCAAATGAAAATAATAAAACCTACTATGTCTTTATAAATAAAATAAGGATGAAATGGAATTTTATCAACATTTCTATTTAATCCTAATGGATTATTTGATCCAGTTTGATGTAAAAATAATAAATGAATTATTATTAAAGCTAATACAATAAATGGTAAAATAAAATGAAAAGTAAAAAATCGAGTTAATGTTGCATTATCTACTGCAAATCCTCCTCAAATTCATTGAACAAGATCAATTCCTAAATATGGAATTGCTGATAAAAGATTAGTAATTACAGTGGCTCCTCAAAAAGATATTTGGCCTCAAGGTAAAACATAACCTAAAAATCCAGTGGCTATTACTATAAATAAAATAATTACACCAATTATTCATGTTGGGATAAATAGATAAGAATTATAATAAATACCTCGTCCAACATGAATAAATAAACAGGCAAAAAAAAATGAGGCTCCATTAGCATGACAAATTCGCAGAAATCAACCATTATTTACATCTCGATAAATATGATTTACTCTATTAAAGGCAGTTTCAATATCTGCGGTATAATGTATAGCTAAAAATAATCCAGTTAAAATTTGAATAATTAAACATAATCCTAATAATGATCCAAAATTTCATCATGCGGAGATATTTGAAGGAGCTGGTAAATCAATTAAAGCATTATTTATAATTTTAATTAAAGGATGAGTTTTTCGTAATGATTTATTCATTAATAAATTGGGCGTAAAGGACCATAATTTTTTTTTGTAATTTTAACGACTACGAGTAAAGTTAAAAATAAATAATTAATTAATAATAATGTAATTAAATTTGTAGGAAAATTATATATTTTATTTAATTCGATGATATTTTCTAATATTAGTGAATTATTATTAAATAAATTTATTTCAGTATTATTAACAAAAATTTCAATTATTGATTTATCAAAAATTAATAATATAAATATTAAAATTATAAAAATAATAAATGATGAAAATGTTAATATAAATGATATAGAAAATATTTCATTTGATGATAAAGATGTAACATAAATAAATAAAATTAATATTCCTCCTATAAAAATTAAAAATAATATATATGAAAATCAAAATGTTTTAATATGTATTCCAGTTAATAAAGAAATAAAAAAAGTTTGAATTAATAATATTAATCCTATAGCTAAAGGATGTTTTATTTGTATAAAAATAAAGCTAGTAATTAATGATAGTAACATAATTATTATTATTATAATTTCAAGAAATAGTTTATAATAAAATATTAATTTTGGGAATTAATGAAAAAGGAGTTTCTTTTTTCTTGAAGTTTTAAAAAAAAAATTTTTATTTTTAGTTTACAAGACTAATGTTTTTTTTAAACTATTAAAACTAATGATAAATTTATATTTATATTATTTAATAATTATTATATTTATTTTTGGGTGTCTTGTATTTATTTTTAGACGAAAACATTTATTATGTATTTTATTAAGATTAGAATTTATAGTATTAATATTATTTATATTATTGTTTTTATATTTAAATTTTATAAATTATGAAAGATATTTTAGTATATTTTTTTTAACATTTTGTGTATGTGAAGGGGTGTTAGGTTTATCAATTTTAGTTTCTATAATTCGAACTCATGGTAATGATTATTTTCAAAGTTTTTCTATTTTACAATGTTAAAATTTATTTTTATAATTATATTTATATTTTTTTCTCTTTTTAAAAAAAATATTTATTGAATGGTACAAAATTTAGTATTTTTAATTACTGGTTTATTTATAATTAGAATTAGATCAAATTATTATTTTTGTAATATTTCTTATTATTTTGGTTTAGATATAATTTCTTATGGTTTAATTTTATTAAGTTTATGAATCTGTGGATTAATATTAATAGCAAGAGAAAAAATTATTTATTTTAATAATTATATTAATTTATTTTTATTTATAATTATATTTTTATTATTAATATTAATTTTTACTTTTAGTTCAATAAGATTATTTATATTTTATTTATTTTTTGAAAGTAGATTAATTCCAACATTATTTTTAATTTTAGGATGAGGATATCAACCGGAACGTTTACAAGCGGGTATTTATTTATTATTTTATACTTTATTAGCTTCATTACCTTTATTAATTGGAATTTTTTTTTTGAAAAGTAAAAATTTTACAATATTTTATTTTATACTAAGATATAAAAATTTATATAATTTAGAATTTTTATATTTATGTTTAGTATTTGCTTTTTTAGTCAAAATACCAATATTTTTAGTTCATTTATGACTTCCTAAGGCTCATGTAGAAGCACCTATTTCAGGTTCTATAATTTTAGCTGGAGTATTATTAAAATTAGGGGGATATGGATTATTACGGATCTTTTCTATTTTACAAATTTTAGGAATAAAATTTAATTTTATTTGAATTAGAATTAGATTAATTGGAGGTATTTTAATTAGATTAATTTGTTTATGACAAATAGATTTAAAATCTTTAATTGCTTATTCTTCTGTCGCTCATATAGGAATTGTTTTGAGTGGTTTAATAACAATAACTTATTGAGGATTAAATGGATCTTATACATTAATAATTGCACACGGATTATGTTCATCTGGTTTATTTTGTTTAGCTAATATTTCTTATGAGCGAATAAGAAGACGAAGATTATTAATTAATAAAGGAATATTAAATTTTATACCTAGATTGTCATTATGATGATTTTTATTATGTTCTGGTAATATAGCTGCTCCCCCTACTTTAAATTTATTAGGAGAAATTTCTTTATTAAATAGAATTGTTAGTTGATCTTGATTAACTATAATTAGTTTAGGATTTTTATCTTTTTTTAGAGCTACTTATACATTATATTTATTTGCTTATAGTCAACATGGAAAAATTTATTCTGGAATAAATTTTTTTTCATTTAATAATATTCGTGAATTTTTATTATTAATTTTACATTGATTACCTTTAAATTTATTAATTATAAAAAGTAATTTTTGTATATTATGAATTTAATAAAATAAATTTAAATAGTTTAAATAAAATATTGATTTGTGGTGTCAATGATATGAAATTTTCATTTTAGATCATGAATAATTTAATTAATTATTGTAAAAATAGATTTTATTTATTAATTTTTATTAGATTTTCTTTATTTATTTTTAGATTAAAATTTTTATTAAATGATTTAATATATTTTATTGAATGAGAAATTGTTTCTTTACATTCTCTTTCTATTGTAATAACTTTTTTATTTGATTGAATAAGATTGATATTTATATCTTTTGTTTTATTAATTTCTTCTCTTGTTATTTTTTATAGAAATCAATATATAGAAGAAGATGTTAATATTAATCGTTTTATTTTGTTAGTATTAATATTTGTATTTTCTATAATAATATTAATTATTAGTCCTAATTTAATTAGAATTTTATTAGGATGAGATGGTTTAGGTTTGGTTTCTTATTGTTTAGTAATTTATTTTCAAAATGTAAAATCTTATAATGCTGGAATGTTAACTGCTTTGTCTAATCGAATTGGGGATGTTGCATTATTATTAGCAATTGCTTGAATATTAAATTATGGGGGATGAAATTATATTTTTTATTTAGATATAATAAAAATAGATAAAGAAATAATAATTATTGGGGGTTTAGTAATATTAGCAGCAATAACTAAAAGAGCTCAAATTCCTTTTTCTTCTTGGTTACCTGCAGCAATAGCTGCTCCAACACCTGTTTCTGCATTAGTTCATTCTTCTACTTTAGTAACAGCAGGTATTTATTTATTAATTCGTTTTAATCTATTATTAGAAAATACTTTTTTAGGTCAATTTTTATTATTAATTTCGGGATTAACCATATTTATAGCTGGATTAGGAGCAAATTTTGAATTTGATTTAAAAAAAATTATTGCTTTATCTACATTAAGTCAATTAGGTTTAATAATAAGAATTTTATCTATAGGATTTTATAAATTAGCTTTTTTTCATTTATTAACTCATGCTTTATTTAAAGCTTTATTATTTATATGTGCTGGAGTTATTATTCATAATATAAAAAATGCTCAAGATATTCGTTTTATAGGAAATTTAAGTAATAGAATACCTTTAACATGTAGATGTTTTAATATTGCTAATTTAGCTTTATGTGGAATACCTTTTTTAGCAGGATTTTATTCTAAGGATCTAATTTTAGAAAGAGTAATATTATCTTATGTAAATTTTTTTTCTTTTTTTCTTTTTTTTTTTTCTACTGGTTTAACTGTATGTTATTCATTTCGGTTGGTTTATTATTCAATAACTGGAGATTTTAATATAACTTCTTTAAATATATTAAATGATAAGGGATGAATTATAATATTTAGAATTTTTTTTTTAATAATTATATCAATTATTGGGGGAAGAATATTAAATTGATTAATATTTTTTAATCCGGAAATGATTTGTTTACCTTTTTATATAAAAATTTTAACTTTAATAGTTTGTTTATTAGGGGGAATTTTAGGTTATTTAATTAGAAATATAAAATTATTTTTTTTAAATAAATCAATAAAATATTATAATATAAGATTTTTTTTAGGTAGAATATGATTTATACCTATAATATCAACAGTTGGAATTATTAAATGACCATTAATTTTAGGTATATATTCATATAAAAGATTTGATCAAGGATGAAGTGAATATTTTGGGGGTCAAATATTATATAAACAATTAAAAAATTATTCATTAATTGTGCAAGAATTTCAAAATAATAATTTAAAAATTTATTTATTAAGTTATATATTATGAGTTATTATTTTAGTTTTAATAATATTATTTTTAAAATAATTAAAATTTAAATAGCTTATATTTAGAGCATAATATTGAAGATATTAAGGAAATTTTTATAATTTTTAAATATTTATAAAAAATTATTTTTTATTTTTACATTGAAAATGTAATGTTTTTATTAAACTATATAAATTTTTATTATTTTAAAAATAATTAATAATGAAATATGATGATCAAGAAAAAGCTGCTAACTTTTATCTTTAATGGTTTAATTCCATTTATGTTTCTTAATTGGAATATAAAAATTATTCAATGATATCATTAACAGTGATATACCTCTTTTTGGTTTCAATTAAATAAGATAAATTGAATTAATTCAATACTTTTTAATTGCAAATTAAATGTTATAATTAACTATAATCCTATTATTAAAATATGGGTGAATTTCACCTAAAATTAGGTCGAAACTAATTGCAATAAATCGCTTCATATTTATTTATTTCATTCTAAGGCTCCTTGATTTCATTCATGATATAAACCAATTAATAAAATAAAAATAAAAAATAAACTAGTAAAAGATCAATTAATTAAATTTGATGATTTAATAATTAAAATTATTGGTAGAATTAATGCAATTTCAACATCAAAAATAAGAAAAATAATAGCAATTAAAAAAAATCGTAAAGAAAAAGGTAATCGAGAGTAATTTATAGGATCAAATCCACATTCAAAAGGTGAAGATTTTTCTCGGTCAATAATAGTTTTTTTTGATAAAATTGTAGCTAATATTATTACAATAATTGTAATAATAAAAATAATACTTCTTATAATTAATAATATAATAATTATTTATACTAAAGTTATTTAGTCCTTGTGATTGGAAGTCACATATACAAAATTATACTTTATAAATTAATTACCTCATCAATAAATTGAAATATATAAAAATAATCAAACTACATCAACAAAATGTCAATATCATGCGGCGGCTTCAAATCCAAAATGATGACTACTTGAAAAATGATAATTTATATGACGAATTAAACAAATTAATAAAAATGAAGTTCCAATTAATACATGGAGACCATGAAATCCTGTCGCTACAAAAAAAGTTGAACCATAAACATTATCAGCAATTGTAAAAGGAGCTTCAATATATTCATATATTTGTAATATAGAAAAATAAATTCCTAATAAAATTGTAAAAAATAATCTTTGAGTAGTTTGTGTATGATTATTTTCTATTAATCTATGATGAGATCAAGTAACAGTTACCCCTGAAGCTAATAAAATAGTTGTATTTAATAAAGGAATATGAAATGGATTAAATGGAATAATTCCAATTGGGGGTCAAATTATTCCTAACTCAATTGTTGGTGATAAACTTCTATGAAAAAATGCTCAGAAAAATGAAATAAAAAAAAATACTTCTGAAATAATAAATAGAATTATTCCTCAACGTAAACCTAGTGTAACAGAAATTGTATGTAATCCTTGAAATGTTCCTTCTCGGGAAATATCTCGTCATCATTGATATATTGTTAATAAAGTGATAATATTACCTAATAAAAATAATGAAATATTATATTGATGAAATCATTGAACTAATCCTGTAACTGTAGATATAGCCCCAATTGCTCCTGTTAAAGGTCAAGGTCTATAATCTACTAAGTGAAAGGGATGATTTATATTTGTTGACATAAATTAATTTACTTCTCTAGAATAAAGAGTTCTTAAAACAGCAAAGACATATGATTGAATAATTGCAACAGCAGATTCTAAAATTAATAATGCAATTTGAATAATTAAAATTAATGATAGAATAATATATGATGTTGATATAGGGCCAGTATTTCCTAACAAGGTTATTAATAAATGTCCAGCAATTATATTTGCAGTTAATCGAACAGCTAAGGTTCCAGGGCGAATAATATTTCTAATTGATTCAATACATACTATAAAAGGTATTAATACTGGGGGAGTTCCTTGGGGTACTAAATGTGCAAATATATGTTGAGTGTGACAAATTCAACCATAAAGTATAAATCTTAATCATAATGGAAATGCTAATGTTAATGTTATTGTTAAATGACTAGTACTTGTAAAAATATAAGGAAATAATCCTAAAAAATTATTAAATATAATTAATGAAAATAAAGAAATAAATATTAATGTTCTTCCATTATGTCCATTAGGACCTAATAAAGTTTTAAATTCTTTATGTAATGTTAATAAAATTTTATTTCAAATAATTTGAAATCGATTAGGTATTAATCAATAAATTGATGGAATAATTAAAATTCCTAAAAAAGTACTTAATCAATTTATTGATAAATTTAAGATAGTTGTTGAAGGATCAAATACAGAAAATAAATTTGTTATCATTTTCAATTTATTTTAAATTGTTTAATATTAATATTTTGGGAAGAATTAGAAGATTGATAAAAAAAACAATAGTAATTTTTAATATTAAAAATTATTAATGTAATTGAAAATACAAAAAATAAGGTTAATCATCTAATAGGGGCTATTTGAGGAATTAAAAAATATTAGATTAATACTAATTTTTTTAGTTTGACATACTAAGGTTTTTATAAAACTAATTTTTTATATATATATATATCATTAGAAGTAATTGCTAATTTACTATAATATGATTTAAGAGATCATTACTTGCTTTCAGTCATCTAATGAATTTATTTGAAAAGAAATTCATTTAATAAAATTATTTATAGGGATTCTTTCAATAACAATTGGTATAAAGCTATGATTTGCACCACAAATTTCTGAACATTGTCCAAAAAATAATCCGGGTTGATTAATTAAAAAATTGGTTTGATTTAATCGACCTGGAGTTGCATCAATCTTAACTCCAAGTGAAGGGACTGTTCATGAATGAATAACATCTGTTGCTGTTACTAAAATTCGGATTTGATTATTTAAAGGTAAAATAATTCGATTATCCACATCTAAAAGTCGAAATCCATTTATATTTAAATCATTTGTGGGAATTATATAAGAATCAAATTCTAAATTTAAAAAATTTGAATATTCATAACTTCAGTATCATTGATGACCAATAATTTTTAAAGTAATTAAAGGAGAATTAATTTCATCTATTAAATATAGTAATCGGAGTGAGGGAAAAGCAATAAATATTAAAATTACTGCAGGTAAAATTGTTCAAATAATTTCAATTATTTGACCATGTAATAAATAACGATTAGTAAATTTATTAAAAAATAGTATAAATATAATATAAGCAATTAATATTGTAATTATTGTTAGAATTAAAAGTGTATGATCATGAAAAAAATTTAATTGTTCTATTAATGGAGAAGAACTATTTTGAAGGCCTAAATTTGCTCATGTTGCCATTTTTCTAATAAAAGATAAAAATCTTTATATATGAAGTTTAAATTCATTGCACTAATCTGCCATATTAGAAATTAGAAGAAAGTAATGGTAATTCTGAATAAGTATGTTCTATAGGAGGAAGAGTATGATATCATTCAATTGAAGAAGATAATTGTATAGGAAAGGAAGGAGTTCGTTGTGTAATTATTCTTTCTCAGATAATAAATATAAAAAAAATAATTCCAAATAATGAAATAGTTCTTCCTAATGAAGAAATAATATTTCATGTTAAATAACTATCTGGAAAATCAGAATATCGTCGGGGTATTCCTGCTAATCCTAAGAAATGTTGAGGAAAAAAAGTTAAATTAACTCCAATAAATATTATTGAAAATTGTATTTTTAATCATGAAGGATTTATTATTAAACCTGTTAATAAAGGATATCAATGAATAAATCCTGCTATAATAGCAAATACTGCTCCTATAGATAATACATAATGAAAGTGAGCTACAACATAGTAAGTATCATGAAGGACAATATCAATTGATGAATTTGCTAAAACTACTCCAGTTAAACCTCCTACTGTAAATAAAAATACAAATCCTAATGATCATAATAAAGCAGGGCTATAATTTAATTGAGTTCCATGAAGTGTTGCTAATCATCTAAAAATTTTAATTCCTGTTGGTACTGCAATAATTATAGTTGCTGATGTGAAATAAGCTCGTGTATCAACATCTATACCTACTGTAAATATATGATGTGCTCAAACAATAAATCCTAATAAACCAATTGTTAATATTGCATAAATTATTCCTAATGTACCAAATGTTTCTTTTTTTCCTCTTTCTTGAGTAATAATGTGAGAAATTATTCCAAATCCAGGTAAAATTAAAATATAAACTTCTGGATGTCCAAAAAATCAAAATAAATGTTGATATAAAATTGGGTCTCCTCCTCCAATAGGATCAAAAAAAGAAGTATTTAAATTTCGATCTGTTAATAATATAGTAATAGCTCCTGCTAATACAGGTAAAGATAAAAGTAATAAAATTGCAGTAATTACTACTGATCAAACAAATAAGGGTAAACGATCTAAAGTAATTCCTCTTGATCGTATATTAATAACTGTAGTAATAAAATTTACAGCTCCTAGAATTGAAGATACTCCTGCTAAGTGAAGAGAAAAAATTGTTAAATCAACAGAAGCACCTGCATGAGCAGTACCAGATGAAAGTGGAGGATAAACAGTTCATCCAGTCCCTGATCCATTTTCTACTATACTACTTGAAAGTAAAAGTGTTAATGAAGGAGGTAATATTCAGAAACTTATGTTATTTATTCGGGGAAATGCTATATCAGGAGCTCCTAATATTAAAGGTACAAGTCAATTTCCAAATCCTCCAATTATAATAGGTATAACTATAAAAAAAATTATAATAAAAGCATGAGCTGTAACAATTACATTATAAATTTGATCATTTCCAATAAATATTCCTGGGTGTCTTAATTCAGTACGAATTAATATACTTAATGATGTTCCAATTATTCCGGATCAAACTCCAAAAATAAAATATAATGTACCAATATCTTTATGATTAGTTGAAAATAGCCATTGTCGCGATTAAATGGCTGAAATTAAGGCGATAAATTGTAAATTTATATATAAGAAAATAATTCTTTTTAATCAAACTTTATATTCAATAATGATATTAGACTGCAATTCTAAAGGAATAATTTAATAATTATTAAAGTTTAAGAATTAAAAGATTATTACAAATATTTTTAGCTTTGAAGGCTATTAGTTTTTTTAACTTAAATTCTTATTTATTATAGAATTAAATAAATAATTGTAATAATTATTAATCCTGTAATTGAAATAAAATTTAAAGTTAAAATTAAATTTATATTATTATTATTATAAGAATTTGTCATATTTCATGCATTTTTATTATAATTTAATATATAAATACTGTATGATATTCGTAAATAAAAATATAAGGTAATTAATGTTAAACAAACTCTAATAAATAATAAAAAAAATTCATTTAATTCAATTAAATTTTGAATAATTAATCATTTTGGTAAAAATCCTAAAAATGGTGGTAATCCTCCTAATGATAATAAATTTAATAATATAAAAAATTTAATTAAAGGATTAACTAAGGAAAAATTAAATATTTGATTAAAATAATATAATTTAAAATCATTAAATATTAAAATAATTGATATTGATAAAATAGAATATAATAAAAAATATCTAAATCATAATAATTCATTATTTATTATAGCTATTAATATTCAACCTAAATGATTAATTGAAGAAAAAGCTATTAATTTCCGTAAGGAAATTTGATTTAAACCTCCTAGGGCACCAATAATTATAGATAAAATAATTGAGAATAAAAAAAAATTATAATTTATATTATAGGAAATTAATATTAAAGGGGCAATTTTTTGTCAAGTTATTAAAATTAAATTATTTATTCAATTTAATCCTTCTATTACTCCTGGGAATCAAAAATGGAAAGGAGCAGCTCCACTTTTTAATAATAATGTTGATAAAATTAATAAATTATTTAAATTATCATTAATTATTCAATTGTTATTAAAAAATAATATTATAAAAATAATTGAAAATAATAAAATTGAAGAAGCAAAAGCTTGAATTAAAAAATATTTTAATCTACTTTCTGTGGATATCAAATTTTTTTTATTATCATTTATTAAGGGAATAAATGATAATAAATTAATTTCTAATCCTATTCATGCTCCTAATCAAGAATTTGAAGAAATAGTAATTAATGAACCTAAAATTAATATAATTAGAAAAATATTATTAGAAATTTTTTTAATTAAAAAGAAAAGGATTAAAACCTTTATAAGTGGGGTATGAGCCCAATAGCTTAATTAGCTTATCTTTTTATATTTTAGTGTATGATGCACAAAAGTTTTTGAATCTTTTAGAAATAGTTTAATTCTATTAAATATAATAATGAATAAAGAATTATCTTTATAATTTACCCTATCAAGGTAATCCTTTTTGTCAGGCAATTCATT